GGCGTTACTCTACCACTGAGTTAAAAGGGCCTTTTTTATTTAATTCCGGAATTATTCACTATGTGGATAAAATATCTATATGTACATATATTATAAACATAAGTATATATGCATTAAGTACGTGCAGTAGATACATAGTGTCTAGTGGCTCATTGTTGAATAATAAAATTAGGAAGTCTAGGAGAAAATGCAATGAATTGTTTCAAGACCGACTCGAATAGAAATAAATTCAATTGCAATAATTCAAAAAACAAAAAAAAAAATACTACTACTAGATTTTACTAGATTTCTAATGTCGATTCTAATGAATAATTCGTCAATGACGAATAAAAAACAATTCTATGCAATTCTGAAAGGGGGAAAGATCCCTCGGCTAGAATCATTTGATTATTGACAATTTCAAAAAACGGATCATACTATGATCATAGTATGATGGCCGTTGGTCAAGCGGGCCCCCATCGTCTAGTGGTTTAGGACATCTCTCTTTCAAGGAGGCAGCGGGGATTCGAATTCCCCTGGGGGTAGGGTACTACGAAAGGAAATTGATCATGGATTACCAATAAGTCGAAAATTGATTCTTCCTGGGTCGATGCCCGAGCGGTTAATGGGGACGGACTGTAAATTCGTTGGCAATATGTCTACGCTGGTTCAAATCCAGCTCGGCCCAATAATTCGCCAATCCGCCATGAGATCATATAACTCCCTTTGTACTTCAGAAATACCCGATCCGGAGATAAAAAAGAATCAAATTTTCTGCTAGATCCCGTATTTCCCTGGGATTGTAGTTCAATTGGTCAGAGCACCGCCCTGTCAAGGCGGAAGCTGCGGGTTCGAGCCCCGTCAGTCCCGACGGATCCAATAAATATATAAAAAAATCTCTCCCTTTTTCTGAAGGGGACCGGGGGAAGAATTTCATTGTCAAAGCAAAGGGGAAATCCTTATTTCTTTTTTCTTTCCTTTTGGTAGGAGAAAGACATATGCGGTTGGATTAGTACAATTATTGGTAGCATTATAGTCAGTATTCCAAGAAATGCTGGCTTTTTCGATTGCCCCCGATGCATGTAATGGAATCGAGTACTATACTTTACTTTTTTGAGGCGCGCATACACAAAAGGAATTCCTTTCTTGTCCAATACAAAATTGAATATAAGAAAATACTTTCCAGAAAAAACAAAAAAAAAACAATTTATTTTTCTGGCTACGGATTTATGGAACCTGACTTACTAGTTTGAAGTTGCAAAATAGATTTCATGCAAATTGCACACTGAGCTTTTGGTATAGGTGTCCTGGGGCTAATAATCTACGAAGAAAGGAGGGGGAAGGACAGATCAACCAAAGATCCTACTCCTCTTAGAAAGGCGAATGAATCATTTTTCCTATTTTTCATTTTGTTTTAAGGCCCCATCGACGAAAGAACAAATCGGAAAATAGTAAATTTGATGAATATTCATTTTATACGGTCTCATCTTTATCACACTTCTTTGTCTTCCAAGTCAAAAATAGTTTCGTTCTAAACTCCTTTCTTTTTCCATTTAGCTTTTATTGTTTGTTTGGGTTTGTAACTATGTGACCACTGGAAGTGGAAGAGCTATTTGATGAGACTTCATCAGATGATTGTACAAGAAGGAACTAGATAGATTAGAGAGAAAAAAAGAACAGATAATAAAAAATGATAAATAAATAAAGGAATTTTGGGTTAGGTCAGCAATCCAAGTTTGGGGCGGTATGGATAAAAGAACTTCCTATGTTATACTATTCAATTCTCGACGACGAATTTATTTGATAGTTCAGATATTGTTATTCATGATATTGATCTGATTCAAGATCATCGAGAGGTAATATTCATTCATTGAATTTACAGGCCAAAGATTTATCATCTCTATGGGATTAAATCCCGAGTTATTGCGAAGTAAAAAACCGATGAGATTATGGAAGTAAATATTCTTGCATTTATTGCTACTGCACTATTTATTCTAGTTCCTACCGCTTTTCTACTTATCATTTATGTAAAAACAGTCAGTCAAAACGATTAATTATTAACTAATTTGAATGAAACTTGACTTCTGGGTTCTTAGCCAAAATTGACGAAATAAAATGAAAAAGATTCCAATTTCATGTCTTAAATGAAATGAGTGGACTAGAATCGGCAGTATTCTAATAGATAGATAGTATGGTAGAAAGATTCATCTATTTCTTTCTACCATACTATTTATTAGTTAGATTCTTGTTACAAAGCTGCCCCCTGGAATAAAATAAAGATAGAGGCTGCATTTGATATGGATCTATCTATCAATCTACAATATTATCTTGATATATGCGAATATCAATTCCATATATGGGATTGACATAGCATCCAATTCCATTTATTTGCTATATCTATTTGTTCTGATCAATCTGAATTACTCCTATGTCTTATAGTTTGAATTACTATATTTTTGATTTCCAATATGAATCTCGGTATCTATTGAGAGAATCAAATCAATGAAGCAAAAGCGATAGA